GGCTAGGTGATTCCTCTCTATCAATGACTGAAGAAAGAGTGGCTAATTCCACTGTTAACTGTCTCTCTTCCCTTCTTCTGCTTTGGTTGGTTTATCCTATCCCTTTAGTACATCTCGGGCGATGAGAGAACCTTCCATACTTGTTCAAGTAAGGACAGATATTCAGTAACAACTTCTTACCAGACAAAGGACTTCATTCTCGGGGTTCGATTGGACTATTCCGCCTTGGCTGGTTAGTTTGAGGATTCTCACTTCCCTTCTACCGCTCCGCTTACAGGTTAGATTGACTATTACGACTTCGCCTTTGGCCGGAATTTCAGTACCCTACTTCCTTTTTCTTTTTGGCCGGTTTCTCTGAGTTAGCCGACTTCCCCTTTTGGTTTGGATTGAGTCGAGGACTGCCAGTTAAAAGGCGTCAATTTCATACTTTAACAAGTTTACTTGCCCCTCATTCCCCTGAACCTAAGTTGAGATGAGCTAATTCACTTCTGAATTATCTGCTTTCCTGAAGCAAGGAACAAAAAAGCAGGGGAAGCAACTGACCTCAAAGAATGACTTTTAGAGACCTACTCAACGGGGATAACCTCCCGGGTAGAGAGAAAGGTAAACGGGAAAATGGGGAAACTATACTTATGTCATTCCTGAGTGAATATTCTTTATATAAAAGGTCACCCATAAGAAGTGTTCTCGCCGGACCGTAGTCCTCATCAATCAAAGTCTCCGTTAGCCTATTCCAATCCTTTCTCCCATCTCCCTTGAGAAAAACTATTCCCTACTTTCGCTTACGTTGGTTTGGCCTACGAGTAGTTCTTCTCAGCCTCCTTACGCGTTGGTTTGTTAGTTCATCGTTCGTTCGCACTCACTTCTTCCCCTCCCTTTGGTCGGATTCTCAGTGGTCAAAGTAGTTCATGAATCCTTCGTTCATTGCTGAACTCACTTGTTAGTTAGCGCATCACTTCTTCTTTCATTAGTTGGCTATTCCTGAGGTCTATTCCAATCTATTAAAGTCATGGCTTAGTCCCACCATTAGACTGATTCTTTAGGGCTTTTGTTTAACCGCTTTAACATTTTAACTATTCTCAAGCCAACAAAATATTCTATTGGCGGCATTCGTGAGCAAGAGAAAGATATGTTGGTTAAAAGGCTTAGGCCTCCTCCCATTCGTATGGGGATTGGGGGTGCTTCTGTGCAATCTTCCATATTCTGGGTTGGATTCAGCCCGCTTGCTTAGATTGAGCCCTAAACCTGTGCTTTCCTTCTTGCTTGGCCCGTCCTACGCGGATTTGTTCGTTGTGCGAGCCTTTTTCTTACCATTTATTTTCTGGTTGTTTTGATACCATTTTCTTACATTACACATTACGTTGACGAAAAAGCCTTGGCCAGATTACGAGTTCTCAGCCGGATTCCCCTTTGGTCGAGTTAAACCCTTTTATGGTTGGCCATTTGTTTTATTACGTTGACGAAAAACACGGGCTTTCTGACCCCTCAAACGAAATAGTTGATTTGGGCGCCCCTTATTCAACCATAAACAACTGAGATTGGACAGGAACGGACTAACTGAAACCTAATGATCTCAAAGCAAATTCGGAAATGAACCAGTCTTCCGCGTAAGAAATATCATAAGAGAAGAGCGAAACACATTCCTCAAAGCAAAGAAAGAAGGTACCCCAGTGGAATGTAAGAAAAGGAAGCCATTGCTTGATTGTTAGCGTTATTAATTCGTTGAGATTTTCTTTGTGTTCCGTGAGTGAAGGAGATTCGTCTTCGGAAGAGAAAAACCCCAGATAGTTGCACTACACTTCAACGAAAAGAAATCAGGAAATTACATAGATAAGAATCGCAGTAGGCTAATCTTGACAGTTTCATTTTTCGATTGAGAAAGCGGTAGTGAGCTCTCCAATAGTGCACCGAAAGGGGGCCGGGGAGACGGTCAACCTTAGATCGGCTAAGATCGAAAATGCTCTGTCTTTGATTGAGACTGAAAACAGATATATAGCCAGTGTGCCGTGATTTAATTGTAGTCAGTCTTTACTTAAAAATGCCCCACCCCAGGATCCTCCCGATCTGGTTTTTCAAAGCCAGGAAAGGAATGCCTTTCTACTCCCATGTCTTCCGTTGGTCAACAACCAAAAAAAGTAAACTATAGTTTTTCACGAACAACCGCGCTGGTCGTAATAGATCGACTTTCATGCCTCCAGCATTAAAGTTCCATTTCAGGCGTACCATGATACTTTCTGTTTTGTCGAGCCCTGCTTTGGTCTCTGGTTTGATGGTTGCACGTGCTAAAAATCCGGTACATTCCGTTTTGTTTCCCATCCTAGTCTTTCGCGACACTTCAGGTTTACTTCTTTTGTTAGGTCTCGACTTCTCCGCTATGATCTTCCCAGTAGTTCATATAGGAGCTATAGCCGTTTCATTCCTATTCGTTGTTATGATGTTCCATATTCAAATAGCGGAGATTCACGAAGAAGTATTGCGCTATTTACCAGTGAGTGGTATTATTGGACTGATCTTTTGGTGGGAAATGTTCTTCATTTTAGATAATGAAACCATTCCATTACTACCAACCCAAAGAAATACGACCTCTCTGAGATATACGGTTTATGCCGTAAAGGTACGAAGTTGGACTAATTTGGAAACATTGGGCAATTTACTTTATACCTACTATTCCGTCTGGTTTTTGGTTCCTAGTCTGATTTTATTAGTAGCCATGATTGGGGCTATAGTACTGACTATGCATAGGACTACCCACGGAGCGGTGAAAAGACAGGATGTATTCCGACGAAATGCTATTTCTTTTAGGAGGACTATAATGAGGAGGACGACAGACCCAATCACGAGATAATAAAGGGCAGGCAAGTAGCTTGATATTGGTTCAAATCCAATTCGTGAGATGGCAGTGATCTTTAAAAGAAAGAATTCTGCTCCTCGAGAAAAGATCAAAGAAAGAGGTCAGCTAAAGGTGGGTGACGGGTTCCTACCCGAGTCAAGAAAGAAAGAAGATGAGTCTCAAGCCGTTTTAACGAAAGGTGACGGAGCGGAGAAGCTTAACCGGCGAGGAGACAGAGTTATATATATTACTAATCTATCAAGTCCTGAGTTCGGCTGCTTTCCCAATAGAGTCGGGCAGAACAGAAGCTCCAAACCACTCGACCGCGAGAGAGAGGGAGCGTGAAGGCATCGGTAGAGGGGCAGTAACCAACCCCAAGGCCAAAAAGTAAAATACGGAATCAACTCGAGCAGAGGTTCCGGAGTGAACTCGCCATTCACTCATTCAGGGAATGGTGGCAGGGACGAAAGAAAGGGTCCGACCCAAGTGCAACCACACTAGCAGGAAATGAAATGAAAGCAGAAATGGATCTGTGTCACTTTGTCACTGTCTGTATGCTTGTCTTCAAGAATCAATCAACCAAAGAAAGAAGCAATCAACAAATCGAGTTGAGGTATCAAAGTCTATCCTGTCTTCTTTCGTTTCGACCCTGATGTATGAGATGAGGAATCCCTCATAGCTAGATTCATCAGTAGCTTAGAAACTAGGAACAGGATGAGGGAAAGATATGAGAATAGGACTCGTCCATTCCATTACGGCATTCTCTTCTTGATAACCGGATATTGATAGAAAAACAGTCACGCCAAAAGAAAGACGAAGGGGGAGCCAGCGGCAAGGGCCAGATTGACCTTAGGCTTAATGCCCCAACGAGCACAGTCATCAGAGAAGCCTTTGGGCAAGCGGGTTCACTCTGATCCCGACTCAATGATAGATATCAGGTTAGAACCACCAGTCAGATAAGGGGAGAAATCCTCATCAAGCATAACGGCTTTTCTCACTAAGACATGATCTCCTGTTCAGGCTAATCAATTAACTCAACCGATTAGCGTAGATGAAGAGATTGGCTCGTTGATCTTTGATTCGAGAGTCTTCCCGGCTGGCCTAACTAGTTGAACCTTTTAGGGCTAATCCATCAGATGGCATGGTTTAGGTCCCCAGGCAAGGCGTGAACTTTGAGTTTCCTACTCACCATAGCGCTATTAGGTTTCTTAAAGAAGTAGGGACTTCGTACGTACCAGCACTTATCTTAGTCCTCTAAGGCCAAGACCTGACTCAAAAGAAATGCGTATGGTAAGAAGATAGACTACCTCATTCTATCCCATCTTCATCAATGCTATTGGTGTGGAATGGTGATTTCCCCATCTGTCTGTAGCGGGGAAAGCCGCTTGAAGCTCAGCCTGTCAAAGACAAAGAAATATACCTTTCTAGACATCAATTAGACATCAATCTTCTTACTGAGAAAACCACGTTTAACCAAACATATGGGTCAGAATCCATATTCTGCTGAGAAAAAAGGATTTATAAGGGCCCAACAGAAAGAAATGAAAGATTGACTTCCTGATCGCCTTCCGAGCCCGTCAACTGACAGCTTTCATATGGATTGTTTATTTAAAAGCGACTAATAGGAGCATGCGAGGGGAGTGAAAAGCCTCCAAGCTAGTAAAGGATTGGTTCTTCAACCGACGCAAAGACCTAGCGCTTTCCCCTTGAACTGGACTTGATTCCCGCACTTAGCTTAAGAGCTAAACTGCCGAAAGCCCTTTTCTATATAGTATCATCACAGCACCCGAAAAGCAGGGAAGGGAAAGGCTTACCGAACATGCCCGGCCCTAACTGAGTTAATTGATCAATCATCACCGCAACTTTGACTCTCAAACAGAAGAGACGGAAGAAGCGGAACATTTCATATAAGCAATCACCTATGCCCTAACAGCTTTCACCGAGTCTACCTTTAGAGCGACTTGCCCTCGAGTACAGGCTAACCAAAAGCTACAAGCGCACAGTTCGGCAAGCAAAGCAAACGGGAATCAATCAATCAAGACGCTGCATATAAAGAAGTGATCGACGACCTTCCCTAATTTCATGAGAACTCTTGCTCTTAGAAGTCAAAGAAAGCCCTAGAGCACGGAAACGGAACTATAAGTCCTAGCCCCGGAACAAGACAGATTGTCTTTGATCCTTATAACGGTTTGATAGAAAGAGCGAATAACCTGACTTGACTAAGAAAGAGTACAGGACCAAGACCGGAAAGTCACGCTTTGATCTCCTTTAGCAAGGAAAAAGCTTTCAAACGCGTATTCGCTGTTGCGAGCCGACTGAACAAGTGGATTTGATTCCTTTGCCTTCTGCCTTCCTGCTGACCTAATATCCATCGACTATTATCCGCTGCCGCTTCTTCTTCTCCTCCGATCAAGACCGGAAGAAGGTAGGTCAGCTCGATCTAGCTATCCTGTTTCGGATTGGACGGGGATGAAGCTAGTCTTCTCTCTGGCATGGATAGGCTTTATTCTCGCTCAGCGAGTTGCTCACCTTCCGTGGACAGATGGGCTGGGTCGGTAGCTGTGACAATAGGAGTTTCAGTCTTAGGCTTTTCTGTGTACCCAGACAAAAGGAAAGGGGCTTATGTCTTCAGTTGCTTACTCTTTTTTCTACGATCGAGGGAGAGTGAATGCTCCCATTGAATCTCTTGAGTGTGGTTAGAAATCGCATAATAAAAAAGAAGAAAGTCCGATTCCTCTGATTCCTCCAGTCCTGCCCACTCTTCACTCATCTTTTTATGTAAACAAGCGGTAGTAGGGAAAGACTTCTTGATGTAGTTCCATCTACTTTCGACTTTCATTGATCTTGCCTTGGTCTTCAGTCTAGCCAGAGAAAGTATAAAAGAAAGTAGAATGTTTCAAAACGAAAAGTAAGACGTAATACAGTCATCTCACACGCTAGGCCAAAAAGGCTATTCCTGCTAGAAAATCTCATAATCGAATCGCTAGGATAAAAGTGGTGATCTCAGGCAGGGAATACAATGGAGCACTCCAGCAACCATTGAACCGGATGCCTAGAATATGCTCTTTTCAGGACATGAGAATACGGTCTTTGTCCGCTTAAGCTTAAAAATGGCTTCCTCCCTATAAGGTGTGAAGCATTGATTTCCCTACCCAGCTAGGAAAGTATAAGTGATTGATAAAGAACTTCTTAGCCGATCCCATAATAGCTTCTTTTCATTTTCACTCCCAATGTACATATGGCACAATATTACAGGAAGCTTGAAGTTGAAAAAACTACCTAATCGTTCGAACTCTTGTTGCGGAGTCTATAAATTATACGCCCCCTGGTTGAATCATAAGCACTTACTTCACTTTTTTTGACTCTATCCCACGCGTATCAAACTCTCCTGAAACATAACCTAGAATCAGATCTTCATTATCTAAAGGAATCCGGAGTGGGAGTGATTCACTAATTAAACCTCCATGAATCCATTTTTTGTTCTTTTATTCCAGGCCTTAACGTATCAACTACGGTAGGGCAGGAGGAGTTCTATTAGACAACCCGTGCTTTTTTCTTATACAAGTACTACTTGTTCCATTGCTCCAGTTGTTAGGTCTAACGCCCGTTTACTCGTTCTTTGTGCGCGCATATGCCCTTTACTCGCTTGGCGCGGGGGAGGTTGTTTATATGATGATGCAAGATCAGAGCCGTAGCTCTGATCTTTCCTTTTGAGGTCTGATCTAATAGCTGCCTGATCCAGATCTCGAATTCCCCCTTGGTCTTCCCCAAGGATTTCCCTTAGATAGGATTGTTCAGAGGCAGTAAGGGATCGAGGCGATTCACTCCCCGCCGGCTGGCCCGATCCGGAAGCTGCACCCACCCCATCCCCATCGTCGCAAAAAGCGATAACGTGGTGAGGCTCCAATAGGCTGTTAATAAGGAGTGAAATCAATAGATACAGGCCTAAATTAGGAGTTTAAGAGGTACAAAAAAGAGGTAGGGAGTAAGCATTGATCAATTCATTCATTTAATGTGGGCGAAAGGCCAAAGGCAAAGATTGGGTGAGTGCTCAGTTCAGCTCAAGCGAGACCATCGTAGTACGAGGAAAGTGAAAGAGAAAGGGAGACCAGAGGCGCTAGGTGGTTAACAAGAAGAGTTGGAGGTTCGTGTGGTGTTATCGTCACATGAAAATACACTTTAACCTCTGATTAAGTTAGTGTTCTCTACCGAGCGAAAGCTTTTGAAAAGCAAGGTGCAAGTAGACTAATATCATAGGCAGGGAAGGCATCAAAAGCAGAAAGTAGACTCCTATCAGGCATAGACTATTAACCAAAAGCAGCTGCAATCAGCAAGTAGACAACCAAATGCCTGTAATTCAGTGGTCGCAACCTATCGCCATTAAAACGAGTCCAGAAGGCAGGATAGTTTAACAAAATAATACCCCCATATAGAACATAAGAAAACCTCAATTTAGATCCCTGTGTATTTTCTTCCATCAACCCGTTTTAGGAACCGGAAAGGGATCAATAACGTAATCAGCAGCGGGATCCATAATGCTCAAATTCTGTATTATCTTCCATCGAACCCGTTTTAGTGGTTCCGTTCCCCGTATCGGGACAAATAATGTTCATACCGCGGATTAGCACCCTAAGCGAACCGTAAAGGGACACTTTCCCTCAGCTCATCAAATGGTTTTCCAGGCTCTTTCAGAGCTGGTTTGATAAAGCCAGGCATCGAAGACAGTTTAACTGCCTCACCAGGCATAGCAGATGTCATCCTATCTATTCGTTCGCCAGGCATCGCAGATGACGAGCTAGTTATTCAAAGCAAGGGGTAGATCAAACGGGTATTCAATAGCGAGACTGTAAGGAAGAATGATGCGGTTCGGCAATATCTTGTTCTTCTTTTCCAGGGGTACTTGTTGCTTTCCTTTCCCACCCCTGGGATCGTAGCAGGTTCACTACTGGGCTCCGGAGGGTTAGAAGGTACAGGCAACGAACATGATCCCTCACCCGGCGAACGGGCTGAATCAATCAACTTATTCAAACATCCATTCTCGTGTTCAGTCAACCATTTTTTCCATTGTAGCCAGGCTTAGAGAACGGGAACAAAGGCCTCAGCGCACCCACAAGGGGTCCTACACGTCATCAGCCACTACATCAGCGGGATTCATAACGTGAAACAATCTGTCTTTGATGGAACTCACCTCACTCACGAGATTCCATCGAACCCTCACAGTAGCGAACCATAGCGTGATCCAACATTTGAATACCTTGGCGTTTTCTTCCTTTCTTTATGGGCCAGGCGCACGAAAGAGATGGAATCGATCCCAATCTTTCCCTCCGTTCCCCTACAAGGGAGAAAGAATTGGAATACTTAGGATTTTATTCCCTTTACGCCAGGATCTTTTCAGTACTGGTTTTATGAAATAAAACCAGGTGTGATGTTAAGTTAACAAACCAGATCGTAAAGCTCAAGTCCGTCACATGGAATCACTGGATTTAGTTGTCGAAAGCTAAAGGCTCAAAACGGAGGATTGATGAGAAAGCAAACCGCTACGGCCCATAAATAGCATCCTGACATCAGGAAGGAGAGGAAGCGTTCCCAGGGGGCGTAAGAGGATACGGATCTCTTTCTTCTCTAACGTTTTTCTTTTTTGTTTGAAAAATCGCTTCTAAATGAAGTCGTAATCTTTCTATACGATACCACCAGACTCTATGTAACTTCCACTTCTGAAGCTTTCGAAAAAAGTATGTTATGTATGCGGATCTAATTCCTCTCCCGGGCTCCCGCTCCGCACCTTACTAATGGTTTAAAGACTCTTACTGTCCTATGATGAAAGAGAAGTAAATACCCGCTTTAGCTTGAGAAAGGCTGATGATTTTTTTTTTACTATATTCCAGTAAAGTAAGAAAGAAGGAAGGGATAGTTTAGTCAACGACCGAGAAAGCCCCTAAAAATGTGCACAGAGTCGGTCCTAAGCGAGAGTCAACCGACCCACTAAACTAACTCCGATTCGACTTCCCGTCCACTTCCGTACGACAGTAGGCTATCTTCTTACCGAGCGGGAAAGGAATGGACTTGCTAAGACCGCTTACGCCTTTTCGCCCTTACTAAAATAAAACTAAAGCACCAACTGCGGATAAGGTGATAAGACATCAAAAGGAAAGTTATAGGAATCAGGTAAGGAGGGTAAGTAAGACCGGCAATGCCGCATCCACGCATCAAGAGGAAAGAAAGAACATAGGTCAACCGAAGCCAAGGGAAAGCGATCCAAAGCTAACCATGCCACGAACAGTCGACTCGACAAGAACAGGGGATATTGAAACTAATCTAGCATAGGCCGAGAAATCCTTTTCTTCTTTGCACGACAGGAGCTGAGACATCAGGAAAGTAAGGACTATTCTCGGATGCGGGGAATCTTTTAATCTGACCCATAGCCAACTAGGAAAGGCAAGTGGCCCCGTTGTAGTCCTTTCAGTACCGGCCTGAGCAGCAGATATGCGAAAGCAAGAAATTCTTTATTATAATAGAATAGAAAACTTTTCTTCTGGTTAACAGCTTCTATGCCAAGAGCGTCTGCGTTGTAGTTCTTCCACGGCATGCTCAAAGAAAGACTTCCTCCATGGCATAGCTCAGTCATTCAATCATGGTAGGGTCAGTCAGACAGGATTCTTCTCCTAAGCGCGGGTGTAGCTCCCCATGGTGTCTTTCTTCTAGCTCTGATTAGTTTCGCGCCAGCCCTTTTCATTTCTTCGGGGGCCCACCATCATAAGCTTTCTTCCCAGGCCAGTGCCTTTCTCTCCAGTTATAGAGGGAGTGCTAAAGATTGGAGTCCTAAGGAAAGACTATCCAAGTTCAGTTGCTTTCATTATAGGATACATCGCTTGAGCTTAATGTTAAGCTGCGACCTACAGATGGTGAGCCTGTTTCCGATCTCACTCTTTACCGGCAGTTGGTGGGAAGTCTGTTATAGATGACTATGACTCACCTTGATCTTACTCATGCAGTCCCTGTTATCAGTCAGTTTATGACCGCTCCCAGATCCGTTCATCTTGCAGCAGTTTTTCGGATCATTCGTTATGTTCGAGGTACTCTCTCAAGGGCATTCTTTTTTCCTTCTAAGAGGGCATTCGTGAACAATAGGTGCCAGGTTGCGCCTGTGTGATATGATATTGATCCAGGCTTTCAGTCGACGTGAGGCACTCTTTCTCTTATATAGGCTATATTGCAGACGATTGGGGGCATCTAGCTCTAAAGCGGTAGAACAAAGAGAATATTCTTCTTCACTTGTTCGAAGAGGTGGCTTAAAAGCAGCTCCTTTAAAGACATCCATGACACCCGCTTCAAGTAAAAAAAATAAGAAGTCCCACTGCAGTTATTCCCCTAAGCGTTTATTCCGCTAGTCTGTCCCTTAGTGAAACCAGAACAGGAACTTCATTCATATCATATTGTTTTACCGAAGTCTGCTTTGCTCTATCTGAGGCTAGGCACCTAATCCCCCAAAAAGAAGACTTGAAGAGGGCGAAGGTCTCGTATCAACCCGAATCCTCTCTTTTCAGGAAGCTAGGGAGCTAGTCTTTACCGAAGAGATCCTTTTCATCACCTTCTTAGCGTAGCGCTCCGTTGCAGCTACTTCGAAAAAACAGCCTATTATGGCTATGTAAAGGGACCGGCTTCCCAGAAAGGTTAATGCCCTAGGATTGGACTCATCCCCAGTTTCCACAGATGGAGGGGCGAACTCCTCAACAAAAGAGGTGGCATCTACTTCTACTTACTTTGGATACTCACTCAGGCCTTTAAAGGAAGGGCAAATACTGAAACGAGTTTGAGCGGATCATCCAGGTCTTCCTTCTTGGCCTTGGAAGTTCCAGGGTCTATCTTTCTAGTAAGGCTGGACGTAATATCCACTTCCCCTTGTGGAGTGAAGTGGGATGTTCAAGGTACAAATAAAAGTGAACCGTAGGATCTCGTCTTACTTACCACACACCTCTAGTCCGTCAAAGCTAAAAAATCCTCCTGCCCCGGCTACTAGACCAGCTCTGTCTCCATTAGTTCTAGTTTCAGTGCCAGCAACGTAGCCATCTCATTCAAAAATCCAGCTACGTTTAGAGTCACCATCTACATCAGTGCCAGAGAGAGCTCCGGCTTCTTACAAAGCTACTGATACCGCACAAGGAAAAATTCCGTCACATCCGCTGGGTTTAGCAATCTCTGTTATTGGACAAAAATATGGCTATGTCCCTTCCTCTGGATATGAAAACTAGTAGTCTTGCTGTGTAGATCGGTTCCACTTACGTCTGGGGAGAGTGAAGAGCCTTCTGCCGTCTTCCTTCTAGCAGTATTCCTTTAAGCCTTATCCATCCCAGGAGATGCAGATGATGGAAATGGAGCTAGAGAAGATATAGGAGAGCGCGATGGAATAGCTTTCTATGGGGAAGGTGATGTCTTATAAGGACTAGCCCTCTAGCCTTCTTGCCTTCTAGGAGATGATAAAGCAGTCTTAGTCCCATCATCACCCAACGTTCTACTTTCTGCTCTGTCAGCAGCATCGGATACAGCAACTGGAAGCGAACCTCTCAGTAAGCCTTGAAGAGCGAATTGTCTTAGGACGACTTGCTTCCTTCTTGCTTCTTCCTTCTAGTAAGGTTCTGTCTTTCCTTCTTTCTTTAGGGACCTCAAGTGCTACCTATTTATCGGTTATCTTTTGATTCATTCCTTCCTTCGGGCCTGGTTTTGAAGAAATCGAATAAGGGATAAGACTGTGACTTAGCTAGAAGGAAGGCCAATAGCCGTACCAGAAAGCTGTCCCCGGAACAACCAGACCCACCACCATTCACTGCATTGGTCCAAAACTTCTTTTTTGATTCAGGCCTGGTCCACACCTTGGAATTTGAGACTGGATATCTTAGTAAATTGAAGAAGTGCTGGGCTCAAACTCAGCTGTGATCAATCTTCCTTGAAGTTCGATTAATTTTCACTAGATAGAGGGAAAAACTTAGTTCAACCTCAATACCGAAAGTAATGGTATAGGAAGAATCCGAGGATGAGAATGAGGAAGTAGAGAGCAACCAATCTTCTTGTAGTGGAGTTGAGACCTCTTCTTTATATCTTTCTTGATCCTCGATTTCTCTTTCAGCCAAGGGTCTTCGAATAGGAGAAGAAAGGCAGAGGTGCCTTCCTGTCAAAGCATAGTTCTTATCCTTCTGGTAGCCAATCAGAATGAACCCAGAGCTATCAGTGACATCAGCCTTGGAAAATGGATAAATGAGCCTTGCTTTACTGACCTCGCACCGAGTAAGTTTGGCCTTTGTCGACATCGTCCTGGTCCACCCAAAAAAGGTCAATCGAACAAAATCTAAGAGCTCTCTCTTCCTTGATAGAGCCGTCGGATTCTACTACCTCTTACCGGTTTACTGATCACATGCTGGTTATCAGAGTAGAAGCTGTATCACTAATAGCGGATGTTTGAACATCTTTAGGAGTTGAGTAACAGCCCATCATCTCCTTCTTCAATGAGAGAGGACTCCACCCTACACGGTATGGTTTGTTACGGCACGGCTCGGAATAGCAAGGTATGAAGTAGTTGATGTGATATCAAAAGTGATAGATTGGTAAAGTGTTCATAGTATGGGTATGGAGGAAGCAGCCGAAGCGGATGCCTAAAAAGTCAATCCTTCTGGTGTGGCTTAACATTAGGAAGTTCTTCTAGAATGTGCTTTTAGAGAGGCTATCGTTGATCTTGCTCTTAGCCGCTATTCGGCTTAAGTAAGGGAAGGTTGAATCAGAGTCAGTCCATTCATTCATTCCAGTCCGTCCTTCCAAGCAAAGAAGCGAAGGAATAGCACGTTTGTGATCTAGTTCCTACCTTCTAGCACTCCAAGTGTAGTTGCCAGTGTAGCAGTAGTTCCTTTCTTTTCAAGCCTTGCCAGCTGCTACTTTTCAGCTAGTGCAGTTGGAGCCCTGCTCGCTTTGTAGCGCATTAATATCCAGACGAGAAGGAGTCTTGAAAATGGAAAAAAGTCAGGAAGGTTGTTGATCCCGTCATGCGGTTAGAGGAAGTCAACTAATAAACTCCGGCTTCGATGACTTTTTCTAAAACCTTCCTGACTTTAGCTCTAGAACGAGGGCAGTCTTATGCTAGAACCAACCAATCTCTATCACTAGAACTAGAACAAGGGACTGAGTCCTACAATGCTGTCTTCCTTGCTAGCTGGGGGTTAGGCTTTATCACCTTGGATATGCGTCATCCGCTAATATGCGCTATACAACGGCTATGCGACACAATCAACTATACGCCAGTCAATCCTATGTGCGATATTCTGCCAACTTTATCTCAAGACTGACGGTTGAAGGAAAGCGACCGCAGGAAAGAATACTTATTCAACAAAAAACGAGGGAGATCAATGCCATTCTGGCCTCCCCTGGGATGAAAGATATCATCGGATCTTCTTCCTTCATCTTTCCGAGACTACCAAGATTCAACGCGAATCTTGTTTTTCCTGAAGTTCTTCAAGAGCAAAATGCTGAAGAGCAAGATGATGCAAATCCAGAACAGGTTCCTGAGCAACTAGATCAAGTTCAGGAAGAGGTAATGCAAGAAACGGGATTGGGGGCATTTATACCTGGAACAGAAGAGGGATGGGGAATTGGACCTCGTTTACCATCCTTCCAGCCGCCCCGGTTCGACCCATTAGCTCCTAAAACAATCTCTGCCTCTCTAACCATTAAAATGGTTGTTCTTACTTTGTGTTTAGGGTCTTTTGTTTATTGGTCAATTCTCCCTGAATTGAATTCTATTGAATACATTCCTCCGAGACTGATTTGTGAACCGGTAAGGCAGCCCTATGATCTCAATATAAATGCGTTGAGAGAATATCTGAACGTTGCTACTGGTAGTAAAGAGTTTGGGTTGGGAATGAGTGATAAACTCATCATAGAAAAGCTACCAACAGAAAGTACTTCACGCTTGCGCTTGACCTTAGATGGCTTTCCCGATGATGATTCACCAAAAAGTGCTGGTTTCTATATAGCTATGATAATTCTCGCGATGACGGTGACAGCCGCGGCTGCAGGGTTCTCATCAATACGATAATAAAAAAGAAGAAGTCTTTTCTAGTCGCTGTAAAAGTACCTCCAAATTCTTTAAGGAAGAAAGGGAGGTGGGCGAAGCCATGTAGCAAAGTAAGTATAGAAAGGCTTCACGCGCAAGTAAATAAGGCTCAGAAGAAAGGGACTTTCTATATTTCTTAGGCATCTCACCGCCTTCTTCTTATTATTGAGAACTGGTTGGCATTCAGCCCTTCCCCGGGCATGTAGGTAGGATTTCTGATAAACCTTTTGAGGGAACGAACCTCGAGCACGTCTTCAAAGACTGACTTTTTCTTTTACTGATCGTGCACATATGGCTAAGAGAAAAGAAGAAGTACGCCCCTTCTTTTCTTAGGAAAAGAAGAGTGCTTTACTGACTTTTTATGACTAGTTCTTCCACTCCACCTTAGTCTCTACCGGTACGAAGCTCTTTTTTATACATAATAAGTAATAATAAAAGGAAATAGATTAAGTTTGCTTGCGGCATGCTCTTCAGATTTACGAATTCGAAGGGGGCTTATGAGACTCAAATTGCCTTCGGCTGGATCGTCTTCCCTATAAAATGGCACTCCAACTTCCAACGACATGTAAGGGCACTTTGCTTAAATGCCTTAAGAATCTGAATAGTATTCCATCTTCCACTATAAGGGAAAGAGAAAGAAAAGGTTATACAAGGGCAATCACATAGCCTACTACCGAAATGAAAGGAGGGGAACTCAAATGCTACCCTCTTATCTAGCTGTACTAGCTCGTCCTCCCAAGGTCTCTTCTTTTTAGACCTAAGATAAAGACATCTATCTCTTTTTTTTGGCCGGAAAGAAAGAGATTATCCGCTTTCACCCCCTTCCCCTTTGAAGATCAAGGAACAGAGATGACTACTATCCCTCTTAACTGGGGACTGATCTTACCCCGGGACTGGGATTGCGACTAGCCTAAGCTCTCTCACTTGCTAGCTTTCAATCTCAAGACTTTCCTACCCATTTGAAAGACTCCTATAATGCCAATAGGAAGAAGGCAACTAGATGCCCTTAGGAATCCAACTGGATCTGAAGCCGCAAGGAAGAGATAAGCAAGGAAACCAAATAGGGAAACGATGACCTAGGCTGGATACCAAAAAGGAAAGAGAGATAGGAAGATAAAGGCTGGAACTAGAGTATGCCCATGAAAGGATCAAAGGGTGAGAAGGGCCTTTTTTCTATGGCAGAAAGCAATTACAATTGGAACTGGAGGAGCTAGAATTGGATAGGCTTGATAAGATATAACTGGTGTAAGAGGCTTGCTAACTATAGCTTTAGCCAGGCCTTAATATACTTAAGATGAAGAAAATTAGAACGCCCTCCTATATCTATATGAGTCCAGGTAATGTAAGAAAGCTGGAAAAGAGTGCTAGCTTGCCAATCAGTCTTTCTTTGATTACTGCAAGGTCGTCTGAGTGAAACTAGAACCGTAAGTATTTAATCATATGTGACCGCTGTTATAATATAAGAAAGCTAACTGAATGCGTATCCGCTCTTTGATAGAACGAGGTAAGCGCTTCTTATTAGTGCCTTTCAAGCTAATGGATATGAAGTGACTAGTACTGCAGCTGGGGCATATACTGGTTCGACTGAAACGGATTACAGGTTCAAAAGACTTTCAAAGAGCCGATTCGGTATCGTTTTATTAAAACGTTTCCTTACTTCCAACCGTGCTACCGAACTGCTACCAATTGCTAGACTCTGCGCTACCGGGCATTGAGCTAGAAAGCATACCATTCCTACTTGAACCTCTCACTATGCTTCACACAGGCTCTGTAATTGATAGCAAGAAGGAGTGTGGGGAAGAGATGGTCTCTGTAAGAGAGAATACAATCACATTCCTTCGTCTTGAAAAGAAGCGTTAAAGAAGGCTGTGAACGCATGCATCGGGATATTTTCTTTTCCGGGAACGAGATCTTCTTTTGGCCAGGATATCGAGGAGGAGTTAAGGCCTTGTAGGCTGACTGGATGAGACCATTAAGACGTAAGGAAAGAATACCATAGCTAGAACCCTTTCTTCTCTAAGTTGACTTCGTTGGAAGTACAATAGGCAAGGCTACTAAGAACCTGACAAAGGAAGTCAAGTGCTACTTATTACAAAAAACCCAGGTAGTGCGCTATTTATAGCGAAGGAGTTCTCGATCCGCCAGAGAACACTATAAGGTGGGTCTACCTGTCCAAGGGGGGAAAACTCAGATTAGATTAGCTCGAAAAGTAATTAGCTAGATAGGAAAAAAAATCAGTCTTATAGAGCGGAAACATTGAATATAAGCGACTCCTACCGTACCTCCAAACAAAAGGAGGATTGTTCTGTACGTGGACGGATGTAGAGGAACTGGGTTAACAAAGGGGGCTAGAACAACAGGGATCTGAGACCTCGTATGAAAGTCGGTTATGTAGGCGGACAACTCTTCCTAATCCTGCCAAAGTCCGGAAACCGGGGGTTCTTTGTTATGGATGGAATGAAATTCAATATACACAGGAGTCACGGTACTAGAGTAGTCTAAGTATATAGGGATTCCATCATAAATTACATAGTCAGAAGAGAACTATTTACCAGAGTTCGAAATAGCTTCAACGTGGTAAACTCTTTGATGTTGAATAAGCAGAGGGGAACTTATGCATCTTGCGCCCCGTAAAGAAAGGAAATATCCCCCTCTATGAGGCGAGGGAGGTTGGTAGCCTTCACCATACACAGCATTCTTTATGTTTTCAAAGCTCGGTATTTTCCCATTTTAGAAATGCTAAGTAAAGCTGAAAAACGTGATAGACGTGTGTACTCGTGCGATACGGCTTTTCAGCCCGGGGGCAAGCTTCAAAGAGAGTAGGGGTGATAGCGGCTCTTATCTGTGAATGATGCGTGGCGTGCTCTCGCTCTTGTATTGGTAAATCTATCTTTGTTGCCTTCCCTCCCTGTGGTCGATCGGTCAGTTGCCCGTTTACCCGGAACCAAGCATGAAAGATTGACTGTGATGCTACGTGCATACACTGATCACTACGGAGAAGAGAAAAGATGTCATAAAGCATAGGGGAAAGCAAACATCGACTTCCCCAAAAAACCATTGATTGGGATCGATATAACAGAGTGTGCTCGATAGTCATCACTATTATGTCCCCGAATGGAATGTATGTCACCTTTTTTTTCATTTCAAGACTTCCCCCAGGGCGCTTTTTTCTTTCCCTTTTAGACCAACCTGCCGCGTATAGTTTAGTCGTCTCTTTATGCGAGGGTTGATTCTCCAGTTTCGGATGCCTCTGGCTGGGAAGAAGCCCTAATCTTCGAGTCAGGAGATACCTTGAGAACAGTGAAAGCGGAATCCTATTTTATTTAGTTTAGAAGAAGGCTTTGTCTCGTCCCTTCCCATTGTAATTGTAGGAGGGAAAGTAAAAGAAGCTAACCCGAATGAAAAGAGAAAGAATCAGAGTTTCAATCAAAGATGGATTCCACTGAATCCTGGTAATCTGACATGGTATGCCCAGATCGACTAAACGAATAGGAGTAGGAGCTAGTTGTTGACCAAGCAAGATATTCCCGGATAAGCTCCCTGCTAGACTCAGGAGAAGACTTCACTACAGCACTAACTACTTGGAAGGGAAGTCAGTCTTCGAGTTGCAATAGACTGATCTTTCAACCTTAGACCAACCCAGCGAGTAAGGGAGTGAGTCTGTCCAAAGAAGCTCTTAAGAAGCGGAGTTTCACTCGACAAAAAAGGTTTGGACTGAACTGAAACCATTCTCAGACGGAGAAGAACGAAGATCGACTGACTTCTAGTTGCATCGGATCTAGAGATCTGTTGCCAGTTCCGATAGAAGGAAAGGAGTAAGGTTTAGGCTTTACCCAATAGTTGTTGAACTCGAGGTTGGTAATAAACTGAAGCTGCTCAGTCTTCTAGCATAGCGGAGTGAGATATATCGAAGAATGAACTTAGCCTTCAACCACAAATGGGGTCCTTTAGGCAGCCGATTGCCCGTTTGCTTCCACTGACTTACGTCGTGAACATTTCTCCAACCCGTCAATGAAATGAAGAGAAGGGCTTTCCTCTTCGATCCCATCCTATGAGCCCTGCGAGCTCACGAGTCGTCAGTGATGGTCAGTCACTCGGAGGATTTTCTCGACCGGCCTGAACTAACCGGAACGCAGCGATGAAAGGCAAAGACTAGTGTTTAGCATATAGCTAAGAGAAGACGGGGTTGTCTCTGTTACAATCGTTTATAGTCCTTGTCCTGACTTTCCTGAAAGCTTAGTGAGGAAAATCCTCGACAGAGAGGAAGTTTTTCTTTTAATGAGAGTGACCTTTCAAAGAGACTTTTTGCGATAAGGCCCTTCTTAAAGGGATGGCTCACTCTCCTTTAAAGGTGTCCCTGCTGCACTCTAAGGATGGCATATGATTAACTAGCGCAGGAGAGAGAGTGAGCCTTGGCTTTGGCATTTCCTCGCTCAATCTCATATCAGTCAGTCGTCTTACTGTTGTCGAATAAGCTCTTAGGCAGCTATCGAATGGAGTGTGGGAAAGCGAGTAGAGGAGACCCCACCCCATTCTGTTACCCTTTAGGGGAAAGAATCATTGTTCCCCCAGCTGAAGACTCACCTTAAAAATCCGTCGTGTTGCCTGTCTCTTTCTGCAATGAGTTTAGTGCCTACTCATCCGTTAGAGAGAGTGGAACTTTACTGTTCCTCGGTAGGGCTAAAGGGAGGGTGCTGGTGTTACACAACACCGCACACGAAAGCGAAGCCAGGCCTACAGCTTTCAAAGAGGGGTGAAATCAAATCCAGTTCAAAGGAAGAGCTCACAAAGACGTGGCCAAATGAGCTACCCAACAGATGCATTCTATACGCCATAATAAGATCTTTCTGGTACGGCAGGTTCCAATGAAGAAGAGATTTTTTTTCTTGGATTGCCTATCGGTCATGGAAGGTTCACTCTTCTTAGGCTTCTTATATCACTTCGTCTTCTTCTGTTTAGGATGATGAATCAGCTTGAGTCTATTCCTAATCAATAGGTACGATGGAGCTATCAGCTTCGGGTTTCTCCCACGTAAACTACTCTTAACGAGTGAGTACCCAAACCCCTTGAACAAGAGGAGAGTTCCCAACTTTCCTAGTTAGTCAATCTGAAACTCCTCCGCATGGAAGCAAGAATATTATGTAGGAAGGGTCTAATCCCCGTGCACATATCAAAATCACTAATTAGTAGGCCAAGCTTAGGAGCTCTGAAAAGAAAGTCTCTCTTTCGAAGGAAAGTTGTTTTGAACTGATTAGTAGAGGACGGGAAGTCAGACTAAGAGGTTTCGGGGGTTAACAGCTGCAGCCGAATAAGAATCAAGCAAAGAATCAGGTTTAGGAACTTGAAGATAAGTATCCGGGTTAGTGGGAGATATCCCAGTAACCAGGGGGTCAAGCTCTCAGCTAGACTCAGAAGGATACGGGGTGACACGGAACTCTTAGTTAGGTTAGGAGATCTCAATCTCCCAGCCTTTCTGCGAATCGTCAGTCTTGTTTCATACGCCCTCTCTTCTCTGGTTCTCTTTTTGTCTTTCAAGGTGGATGTCTAAAGTCTTAAAGCTAGGTATTTTCTTTCATTTCTTCGTTATTGTTATCACTCTTAATCCTGGCCCCCTTTTTTTCGTCTAAGCCACTAAAGTAAAGGCCTAGTTTTAAGGTTTCCCAAAGTGCCTTCACCCGACAAGCCGGTCACCATTGGCGGAGTAAGAGCCCTTCATCACTATGACTTAGGTCAACTAAAGAACCCGCCCCGAAAGAGCAAGAGAGTATGTATTTTCTATCCCTTGACTTGAATATTTTTCTTGATTTGAATGAGAAAGAGAGGAAGCCCTTCAATGGTAGTGACTTTAGTTCCCCTTTGGTTGGTCTTTCGAGAAAGTAGGCTCCCTCTCAAGGTAACTATTTCCGCATCTACAGGTCTTCATCGAGTGATTCCCTATGAAACGTGACTTTATCTTTAGTGAGGTTTGGTTTTTGACTTTCCTACAGTATAGCTGGGTTACTCTGGAGCTTCTGGTCGAGCTTCTTCTTTATAGTCCACAGACAGGAAGAAAATCCCACCCTTTTTTCTATGCCC